CATGAAATTTCAGCCAACTCCATAGATGTAATGTATTTCATACGTATGAACGGAAACTAGACGGAGGAATGAAGAGCATTTTCGACGCAAGTTCGAATTTGCGACAAGTACAAATGGAAATGAATTGATAAAACATTCCTGGAAAAAAAATTCTATCACTTCCACTTATGAAGTCTTGTATAGAATATAAAAATTGATCCAATTTCTACCTATTATTATGATATTACGATCAGATTGGGTACCAAAAAAATAAAAGGATTCAGGATTAAATCTGCTCTTTATGAATGAGATAAAGACAGAATAATCAGGAGCAGTATAGAATTTCCTTTTTTTAGCGCACTTTGATGTTCAAAAAAGAATTCGCGGATTTTTTTTGGTAGTAGAATTTCTAGATAGAATACGATTGAATTGCATACATAATAGTAATAGGAGTAGTATTTATTAAGTACATGCCGATATACCTATCCGCATATCGCATATTTTATCGTAATTTTACTTGTGGCAACAGAAGTCAGGTCGCACTATATCATAATTCCTATTTTCTATTCAAAATATTCAATGAAAAATTTAAGCACGATAATTCTCTATAGGGATATGTACATAAGAGAAAGACCCAACTCGGTATCTGTGTAACAATTTCTGTTCTGGGGTTTACATATACACATATATTTTGTTATAATTGAAATTGAAAAGGATTGATTATTGAAAATAATTGATACTGATTAGTCGTAAATCAATTTGATTTTGTTATACCATTAAAGAAACACAATTTGAGATACAAATTTAAGAACCGTTCACTAATTATAAAGTGAAAATAGTTAATGGTTCCAATTTGCCCTGAATTTTTCGGTCTGTGACCGGAAATCTATTTTTTATCTTTTCAATAGAAGGAGAAGGGAAGTTTTTAAGCAGTGTGTCTTTTGAGATACAATCAATCGAAGAGAATAATCTAAACTGGATCCAATAAAAAATAGGGATTCCTTTTTTAAAAGGAATAAGTACAATGGGATTCAAGATCAAAAAAAAAATTAGTAATAGAATATGGATGGATAAAAATATTGTCCATTTTGGATCAGATTTGGCGGCATGGCCAAGTGGTAAGGCGGGGGACTGCAAATCCTTTATCCCCAGTTCAAATCCGGGTGTCGCCTGATCAACAAAAGACTTGAAATTTCTTATTCTGCTGATCTAACTCGACAAATTCTTGCCCCGCAAGAAGCAGAGGCAAACGACTAGGCCTGTCGATACTTTATTTTTAGAATCCATAATTCTATAAAAAAAAAACTGTAAATTTTTTTTCTCAAAATCTGGGTTCTGGGTACCGGTCCAAACCGGTACCAATAGGTATGAAGTAACCCTTACTTATTAATGATTGATTCGGACATTTATTTGATTTATGATATCAATTGAATCAAATAAATAGTGAGAGTCAATTCTGGGATTCAGAACTACGAAAGTAAGAGGTCAGAAATCTTAGTATCCAAAAGTTCCTAAAGGACACTCCATTTTTGCTCCTAGGATTGAAGAAGAGATTATACGAAAGACTATCAAGACTTCCTAATTATCTTACACTACCTATACTAAATACTAAAATAGTGTCTACTGACTCTGTCTGGAATTAGATTGAATAGAATAGGCTGATGGGAAATAAATTTAGAAGTTGTGGAAAGGACTGAAGATACTTTGTATCCAGACTCACGAGAGGCTTTGAGTACTCAAACATTCAATCAACATGGTTGGGTGACTCTTATTTATAGAGTCAAAAGAAAAGTTGAAAAAAAAAAATTTCTTTGCCCCTGTAGGGGATTACAAAAAAAAAAAGAATGTATGTAATAATGGTGGTGGTGTCTTACCATTCCATTCTTTCACAGAAAGAAAGACATAAGCCTTAGATCAAATAAAATGGAGGTATCTGATAGATGGTTATCTATCTTGATGGTATATTTTTACGTCTTTTGCTTATGAAAGAAAGGTAACAAACAATAGGTCTTACTATTTCTACATGTTCCATTAGGAGCATTCCTTTACTATTTCCAAATAAAAGGTGTGTATATCGTATTTGTGCTTAATGCTTCCCGATTCTACCAGAAATTTTCTAATATAGGAACTTGTTACGAGTGGATTCATTGGATTAGTTCATCAATAGCCTTAAGTCAGAATACTATTTTCTTTTGACTCTGCACCGTCGATTCCACTATGATTATTGATCAATAATCAATAATGAAATAATTCCTTCATAGAGATAGGAGACATAATTCACATGGATATAGTAAGTCTCACTTGGGCTGCTTTAATGGTAGTCTTTACATTTTCCCTCTCACTCGTAGTATGGGGAAGAAGTGGACTCTAGGGGTACTACTAATTGAATAATCGATTGAGTGATCGAATTGTATCAATCGTTTAATTGATCGTTTTGCGAAACTAAAAAAAAAAAGATTCCTTGCTTTCGTTTTCTTTTTTTTTATATAGTTAATATATGCCCATACCCATACTATTTTTCCTCCATTAATTCTTTCGATGGATCTCGGGACTTAACTTATATATATATATTTAGTTTTATATATTTATATATTTATATATATAAATAAATATATATTATATATAAATCTATATATTAAGTATATATTAAGTTATAAGTTATAAGAAGCCTAGGAATTAGAAGAGTTGCCCTTGGATTGTTTTGGATTAATCGAAACCCATACAAGTAGATGTAGCGAAAAAAAAGAAATAGAATTAGACTGCTATTTCGATGTACATCTAATACATGTACATATTGTAAATTGATCTATATCTATAGAAAACCAGATCTGTATACAACTTTATATGAGAAAATTTATATGATCATACTATTTATATGATAATAAATTTATATGATCAAAATATACAATACTATCTAGTGTGGTATAAAGAACTATATTATATATAGTTCTTTATACCACACTATCTCAGATACTTATGATTCCAGCCAAATCGTTTCATTTAAAACTTGGAGTTTTAATCCCTTTCTTTTATTTCTTCAATCATTGATAAGAACTAATAATCCAACCAAGTTTCAGTTAAATTAATCATTTTGACTGACTGTTTTTACGTAGATGATAAGTAAAAAAGCAGTAGGAACTAGAATGAACAGTGCAGTAGCAATAAATGCGAGAATATTGACTTCCATAATCTCATTGTTTTTTTTACTTCGCAATAACTCGGGATCTAATCCCATAGAGATAAGAAATTTTACTCCTGTCAATTCAATGGGATGAATTGAATTCTGATGATACTGAATCGGATCAATGTTATGAATAACAATATCTGATCTATCAAATCGATTTCTCGTCGAGAATTGAATAGTATAACATAATAAAATCTTTTATTTTATCCATACTAAATCCGAAATGGGATTCTTTATTGGATCAGGAATTCAATTGAATTTTTCATCCTTTTTTCCACTTTTTTTTCTTTTCCATAACCTACTGTCTTTGTCTTTCTTATACAACTCTCTTTCCTTATACTTATACATACAATTATGAGATATTATATGACCGGTATTCTATGGGTCACACAGATCCAAACAGTAGAAGTGAGATGGAAAAAAGGACGGGTGTTAAGTAGAAAAGATCTAATATTCCAACAAATTTACTAAAAAGGGGCGTTGCTTAGTCTTTTTTTTTATTAGTATAGTATCTCTTCTTCTTTCTTGGATTGAGACTAGAACGCATACATCAAAAATTCAGTGTGCAATTTGCATGAGAATAGATAGATTGTTTCCAATTAGTCATTGAGGATACACAAACAAAGTCGAGGTAATTTAATTATGTTAAGTTCATTGTGTATCGTACAATAAACGAATACAATTTGTGTATGTACTCCCGGTAAAAATAGGGGAACTCTATTCCATTTCATTGTTCAAGAACAATTGAAAAAGAAAGTAAGACGAGTATGGTATCTATTAAAATACTGAATATAGTAATATAGTAATGCCACCGATTGTACCAACTTACATATGTCTCCCCTTATCAAGGGGTATTAGTGAAAGAAATGGAAATTCCCGTACTTGTCTGATGATAAATGCGAAACAAAAAACAAAAGAAATAAGGATCCCCGCTCGCTGGGGATTAGATCTTGCTACCTGTCCCCCTTTTCACAGAAAATGGGGGGATGAATTGATAAATTCATCGGATCCTAGTTCGGGACTGACGGGGCTCGAACCCGCAGCTTCCGCCTTGACAGGGCGGTGCTCTGACCGATTGAACTACAATCCCAGCAAGGTGTATGGCATACATATTCTTACTAGTTTGATAAGAACATTCTATTCGTTGTGTTGTAACAGAAACACGAATGATATACTGAATATCCACATGGATATGGAATATATTGAGAGCGACACGGATTACTAGTAACGAGTGGTTATTTTATTGCCAAAAAAAAAAATAGATAATAAATTTTTCAATGAGAAAAAGAACTATTTTTTTTTTATGATACTTAATTAAGATTAAGTATCATTAATCTAGATCGTTAGAAAAATCAGAACGAATTAGAAAAACATGGATAGAGAAAAAATTGACTCTTTCTCTTCATTTCTACGGATCAGGCATTTCTGTTTCTGGAGGACAAATTGGTTATTTCATATTCATGGAGCAACGAATTCTTGGGTCGAGCTGGATTTGAACCAGCGTAGACATATCGTCAACGAATTTACAGTCCGTCCCCATTAACCGCTCGGGCATCGACCCAGGAAGAATTCATTCTAGATTTATTGATAATCTACGATCAACTTCCTCCCTACCCCCAGGGGAAGTCGAATCCCCGCTGCCTCCTTGAAAGAGAGATGTCCTGAACCACTAGACGATAGGGGCATATCCACCCGACCGTCATCATACTATGATAATCATCATCATAGTATTATCATACTATGAACAGTTTTTTTGGAATTGTCAATAGAATCTAATGGTATGACTAGATCCGAAGAGTCTTTCCTACTTTTATGTTATGATTCCATAGAATTTTTT